ATGGTGTAGACATAGGGTTCTCTTACACAAACTAAATTCTATCGCTTTGTCTCGGTTTCTCTATACTTTATCTCTATACTCTATAAAATAGAGTATAAAAATACTCTATAAAAAAAATAAAAAGAAAAAAGTACGATAATATAAAAAAAGAAAAAAAAGTAAAAAGTCAAGTAATTAAATAGTAATTAATTACTAATTACTAAACTAAAATATTAATTAAATATTATACTAGCACATATTCTAATACTAATTGATAATACTACTAAATTAATAATGCGAATTAATCCTATGTTTCATTACATATATATATATAATGAGATAATGAAAATAAAAATAAAAGAAAATAAAAACATATAGAAAATAAAAACATATAAAAAAATATAATTAATATAAAAAAATATAATTAATATAGAAATATAATATAAAAAAGAATTTCAAAACCGAAAAAATTTCAGTAGTCATATGGGGTAAAATATCTAGGGATTTCTAGCATATTCTTTTCGAAGTATTTTTTTTTCATTAATATCTGTGTATAGGATCATTGCTTCTATTGATTTCATACGAATACATTACATAAACATAATCTAAAGCAACGAACGATTATATTTTTTTCTCCTTTCCTTATCCTGGATTTCATTTCTATTTTCCTTAATTGATTTGATTCAATCCGTTGAGTTGCGAGTTTACATATAACAACTCATATCTTTCTATACAAAAAAAATTCGAAACTTTTTTCTTGTACTATACCGACTGACCCTCTCAGAAATAAAATAAAAAGAATCGAGTTATTTCATTAGAGTTAGAATGAAAAAAAAAAAGAGTCATTCCATTTCAGACCAATCTCGAGTACTAAAGAAAGATCGCGATTTGGAATGAACCAAAATACTTGTTTGTTTTGTTACGGCAATAACACTTAGTAATAGTAAGACCACCCGATGGGTTGGATTTCACTACAAGAAAAAGGTTTGTTTTACAGCAAACCCACATTACACAATGAAAGATACCACAGAGTGGTATAATAGACGGAATCGTAAATTATCTAATCTACATAAGAAAGATACTTCTAATAGAAAGAATTAGACATTATCGAATGATTTGACAGACCAAATCCCAAAACCAACTCAACTCATAGAATATAGAAGAAGGAAATTGATACATTTAGGACCAATTCATTATCTCTGCATTATCTCTGAATCAATCAATTGGGGTTGTTGTTCTGTCAAAAAGCGATTAGTCAGGCGACTCCACACACAAAACAAATACAAGAAAAGAATAGGTCCTAGATCTATGTGACTGTTGAAGTTTTTAGACAGAATTATGTCATGATTCTCACTTCATAAATTGACCGGATTCGATATACCAACGCAAAAATATATCACTAACTCTTTAATCATGGACAGGAAAAGAGGAAAAAGGTCATATGTAATCCATCCACGAAGATTAATGGAGGAAGATGAGTATTTTATCCGAGATTTTACAAATACTGATTAGATCCATTGGAATGAATTATTGTTTTTTATTGTTTTTATTTTCCTGTCCCTATGTATTTACATGAACATGCGGTAATACTTTTGGACCAACCAACCGGCCAGTCTATAAACAAGTACTAATGAGGAAATGAAAACTATACTAAACTAAAATAGAATGTATTAGGGCTATACGGACTCGAACCGTAGACCTTCTCGGTAAAACAGATCAAACTGATTATTATCGAAATGATTCGAACTGTTTCAAAGACCCAACATGCATTTTGTTGCATTGGGCTCTTTCATAAACTGATGTAAAGATCAGTTAGTCCACCATATTTTTCTTTACAGGAAAATAATGAGATGGTTCCATGTGCTCTGATTCATCATTTGTATTCTGATCTAGGAGCAATACCAAAGTGTTTCAAAGAAGGGTTACCTTGACTTAGGTCTGCCTTCGGCCTAGATCAAACTAAGTTAGATGGAGTCTCTATCGCTACGCTGCAAGAGTCGAATATGATACTTCATACACCTTAAAGTTCATAGGACGAAAAAAGGTTATTTTGAGGCCCTTATACTCATTATGCCTAGCATTGAATGGACTGGGTATTTACCTTATCAACTATCAAATCAATGGCGGGTTCTATTTGATTTGGCACTTGAATTCGCACCTGAATCGGACCGAACCCAATATTTGTCAGGCTATTGTTCTCTTGTTCCCTCGAATCCATGGAGTAAGACATCGATTTGTCAATAAGATCAATTATGTTTATTGCATAATGGGCTCCCCTGAAAAGCATTAGCGCACGTGTAAACGAGGTGCTCTACCTAACTGAGCTATAGCCCTTGTCATAGATATATTAACATATGGATAATTTCTTGTCAAGATGGATATTCCATAATCCCACATGATAGCTCTCTGATCCGTCTACTGTTAACAGATTGGTATTGCTTAGAAATGATATTCCACTTATAATCCTATAAGTGATGGGTCCTTTTTTGGGTGATAAATAACCTACTTAACTCAGTGGTTAGAGTATTGCTTTCATACGGCGGGAGTCATTGGTTCAAATCCAATAGTAGGTAGAACTTATTAGATACCGAAGTCAATTGAGTGATATCTAATAAGTTTTTCTACCCATTTTCTTTTTTTTTTTTCGTTATATCAGATTAGACTTGATTTGTTCAATTGGCAGAATCCAAATGTGGTGTATAATAATACAGTTCTAATGAACTTCTTTTGATTATTTTGATGTATTGACTTGACTAGGAGGAAATAGCATTTACAGCCTCTACTCGTGTCCTAGCTCGTCTGAGAGCTAGATTCGCTTCAATTGCTTGTCTCTTACCCTCAGCTCTACTCAAGTTAGCTTCAGCTATTTCAAGAGCTTGCTGAGCTTCTTGCGGATCAATGTCAGTACTCATCTCCGCATCATTTCCTAAAATGGTGATCTCATTATTACCTATTCTAGCGAAACTACCCATCAGAGCCATCGTTAACCATTGGTCGTCGAGGCGTATTCTCAAAAGACCTATATCTACAGCCGTGGCAATAGGGGCGTGGTTTGGTAATACGCCAATTTGGCCACTATTAGTGGATAAAATGATTTCTTTCACTTCTGAATCCCAAATAATTCGATTAGGAGTCAGTACACAAAGATTTAAGGTCATTTCTTCGATTTGCTCTCCACTTCTAAGTTCATAGCTTTAGCGGTAGCTTCATCGATGTTACCCACCAAATAAAAGGCCTGCTCGGGAAGACCGTCTAATTCTCCGGAAAGGATCAATTGAAACCCCCTAATTGTTTCTGCAAGACCAACATATTTCCCTGGAGAACCAGTAAATACTTCTGCCACGAAGAAGGGTTGTGATAAGAAACGCTCAATTTTTCGTGCTCTTGCTACAGTTAAACGATCTTCTTCGGATAATTCGTCCAACCCAAGGATAGCTATAATGTCCTGAAGTTCTTTGTAACGTTGCGAAGTTTGCTTAACTCTTTGCGCAGTTTCATAATGTTCCTCGCCAACGATTCGAGGTTGTAACATAGTTGACGTTGAATCTAACGGATCCACTGCTGGATAAATACCTTTAGCAGCTAATACTCTTGATAGTACGGTAGTAGCATCTAAATGTGCAAATGTCGTGGCAGGAGCAGGGTCGGTCAAATCGTCCGCAGGTACATAAACTGCTTGGATCGAAGTTATAGATCCCTCTTTGGTAGAGGTAATTCTTTCTTGCAAAGAACCCATTTCTGTACTAAGGGTAGGTTGATAACCCACTGCGGAAGGCATTCTCCCTAATAAGGCGGATACTTCTGATCCTGCTTGGACGAAACGAAAAATATTGTCGACGAATAGAAGCACGTCTTGTTCATTAACATCCCGGAAATATTCCGCCATGGTTAGGGCAGTTAAACCAACTCTCATACGAGCTCCCGGCGGTTCATTCATTTGACCATAGACTAGAGCTACTTTTGATTCCGCAATATTTTTTTCATTAATCACTCCGGATTCTTTCATTTCCATGTAAAGATCATTTCCTTCACGAGTACGTTCGCCTACTCCGCCAAATACGGATACGCCTCCATGAGCTTTGGCAATGTTATTGATCAATTCCATGATGAGTACTGTTTTACCCACTCCAGCTCCCCCAAATAGTCCGATTTTTCCTCCACGGCGATAAGGAGCTAAAAGATCCACCACTTTAATCCCTGTTTCAAAGATCGAGAATTTCGTATCTAACTGTATAAAGGCAGGCGCAGATCTATGAATAGGAGATGTTGTGCGAGTATCTACAGGACCTAAATTATCAACAGGTTCCCCAAGAACGTTGAAAATTCGTCCGAGAGTAGCTCCGCCGACTGGAACACTTAGAGGAGCTCCCGTGTCAATCACTTCCATTCCTCTCATCAGCCCATCTGTAGCACTCATAGCTACAGCTCTAACTCGATTATTTCCTAATAATTGTTGTACCTCACAAGTCACATTAATTTGCCGACCGACAGTATCTCGACCCTTAACTACCAAAGCATTATAAATATTAGGCATCTTGCCCGGGGGAAAAAGGACATCCAGTACTGGGCCAATAATTTGAGCGATACGCCCTAGGTTTTTTTCTTCAAGTGTGGAAACCACAGGACTGGAAAGAGTAGGATTGATTCTCATGATTATAATAAAGTGAAATATGTCGAATAAAGTGAAATATGTCGAATAAAGTGAAATATGTCGAATAAAGTGAAATATGTCGAATAAAGTGAAATATGTCGAATAAAGTGAAATATGTCGAATAAAGTGAAATATGTCGAATAAAGTGAAATATGTCGAATAAAGTGAAATATGTCGAATAAAGTGAAATATGTCGAATAAAGTGAAATATGTCGAATAAAGTGAAATATGTCGAATAAAGTGAAATATGTCGAATAAAGTGAAATATGTCGAATAAAGTGAAATATGTCGAATAAAGTGAAATATGTCGAATAAAGTGAAATATGTCGAATAAAGTGAAATATGTCGAATAAAGTGAAATATGTCGAAT